GTTTCATATATCCTGGTATTCTCCACGAAAATTCTGATTTATTGGCAAAGAGGCGAAAAAATAGATTTATCATCCCATTCCAATCGATTCAAGAAAAAGAACTAATGTCCCACTCCGATATCTTGATTGAAATACCTATAAATGGCATTTTCCGTAGAAATAGTATTTTTGCTTATTTTGACGATCCCCAATACCGAAGAAAGAGTTCAGGAATTACTAAATATGTGGCTATAGGGGTGCAGTCAATTGTCAAAAAAGAGGATTTAGTTGAGTATCGAGGAGTCAAAGAATTTCAGCCAAAATACCAAATGAAAGTAGATCGCTTTTTTTTCATTCCCGAAGAAGTATATATTTTACCCGAATCTTCTTCCCTAATGGTACGGAACAATAGTATCGTTGGAGTCGATACACAAATCACTTTTAATACAAAAAGTCGAGTAGGGGGGTTGATCCGAATAGAGAGAAAAAAAAAAAAAATGGAACTTAAAATCTTTTCTGGAGATATCCATTTTCCGAGGGCGACAGATAAGATATCCCGATACAGTGGTATCTTGATACCACCAGGAACGGTAAAAACAAATTCTAAGGAGTCGAAAAAGGTGAAAAATTGGATCTATGTCCAACGGATCACACCTACCAAGAAAAAGTCTTTTGTTTTGGTTCGACCAGTACTCATATATGAAAGAGGGGACGGTATAAATTTAGAAAGACTTTTTCCGCCGGATTTATTGCAGGAAAAAGAGAATCTGAAACTTCGAGTTGTCAATTATATTCTTTATGGAAATGGTAAACCAATTCAGGGAATTTCTAACACAAGTATTCAATTAGTTCGTACTTGTTTAGTGTTGAATTGGAACCAAGACAAAAAAAGTTCTTCTATCGAAGAGGCTCGTGTTTATTTTGTTGAAGTAAGTATAAATGGTCTGATTCGTGATTTCCTAAGAATCCACTTAGGGAAATCACCCATTTCCTATATCAACAGAAAAAGGAACGATTCATCAAGTTCGGGATTGATCTCTGATAATGGGCCAGATCGCACCAATACCAATATTAATCCATTTTATTCGATTTATTCCAAGACAAGGATTCCACAATCACTTAAACAAAATCAAGGAACTATTAGTATTAGTACGTTGTTGAATAGAAATATGGAATGTCAATCTTTGATAATTTTGTCATCATCTAATTGTTTTCGAATGGATCCATCCAACGGTGTAAAATATTATAATGTAATAAAAGAATCAACTAAAAGAGATCCAATAATTCCAATTAGGAATTTGTTGGGCCCCTTAGGAACAGCCCTTCAAATTGCGAATTTTTACTCATTTTACCATTTACTAACTCATAATCGGATCTCGGTAATTAAATATTTGAAACTTGAGAATTTAAAATTAAAACAGACTTTAAAAGTACTAAAATATTATTTAATGGATGAGAACGGTAGAATTGTTAATCACGATCCGTACAGTAACAACGTTTTGAATCCATTCAAATTGAATTGGTATTTTCTCCATCATAATTATCATCATAATTATTGTGAAGAAACATTCACAACAATTAACCTGGGACAGTTTATTTGTGAAAATGTATGTATGACAAAAAACGGACCGCCCCTAAAATCAGGTCAAGTTCTAATTGTTGACGCTGACTCTGTAATACTAAGATTGGCTAAGCCCTATTTGGCTACTCCAGGAGCAACTGTTCATGGCCATTATGGGGAAATCCTTTACGAAGGAGATACATTAGTTACATTTATATATGAAAAATCGAGATCTGGTGATATAACGCAGGGTCTTCCAAAAGTGGAACAGGTGTTAGAAGTGCGCTCAATTGATTCAATATCGATAAACCTAGAAAAGAGAGTGGAGAATTGGAACGAGTGTATAACAAGAATTGTTGGAATTCCTTGGGGATTCTTGATTGGTGCTGAGCTAACTATAGTGCAAAGTCGTATTTCCTTGGTTAATAAGATCCAAAAGGTTTATCGATCCCAGGGGGTTCAGATCCATAATAGGCATATAGAAATTATTGTACGCCAAATAACATCAAAAGTCCTGGTTTCAGAAGATGGAATGTCAAATGTTTTTTCACCCGGAGAACTAATTGGATTGTTGCGGGCGGAACGAGCGATGCGCGCTTTGGAAGAAGCGATTTGTTACCGAACCGTATTCTTGGGAATAACGAGAGCATCTCTGAGTACTCAAAGTTTCATATCCGAAGCGAGTTTTCAAGAAACTGCTCGCGTTTTAGCAAAAGCTGCTCTCCGCGGTCGTATCGATTGGCTGAAAGGCCTGAAAGAAAATGTCGTTCTAGGTGGTATGATACCCGTTGGTACCGGATTCAAAGGATTAACGCACCGCTCAAGCCAACATAAGATCATTCCTTTCAAAACCAAAAAGAAGAATTTATTCGAGGGAGAAATGAGAGATATTTTGTTTCACCACAGAGAGTTATTTGATTCTTGCATTTCAAAAAATTTCTATAATATATCAGAACAATCATTTATAGGATTTAACGATTCCTAAGAGTGGATTCGTCCTTTTAACTGTCAGTGTTCCTTTGATTTCTTACATTTCCATGTGATTTGTTAATATTTGTTAATAGTAATAAATAAAAGTAATAAATAAAGATAATATAGAGTAATAAATAAAATATAGTAATAAATAAAGATAATATAAAGATAATAAAGAATAGAAAGAAATTAATCGCTTGGATCGTGTATCAACGTCCAATTACGGGAAAAGAAAAGGTTCCATCGGAACAATTATTTAGTTCAGGGTATCTCGTTTCTTTTTTTTTCTTTGAAAAAAAAAAGAGAGAAAGTGTGGAGAGAAATGATAAGAAGATATTGGAACATTAATTTGAAAGAGATGTTGGAAACAGGAGTTCATTTTGGTCATGCTACTAGAAAATGGAATCCAAAAATGGCACCTTATATCTCTGCAAAGCGTAAGGGTATTCATATTACAAATCTTACTAGAACTGCTCGTTTTTTATCAGAAGCGTGTGATTTGGTTTTTGATGCAGCAAGTAGGAGAAAACAATTCTTAATTGTTGGTACCAAAAATAAAGCAGCTGATCCAGTAGCGCGGGCTGCAATAAGAGCTCGGTGTCATTATGTTAATAAAAAATGGCTAGGTGGCCTTTTAACGAATTGGTCCACTACAGAAATGAGACTTCAAAAGTTCAGGGACTTGAGAATGGAACAAAAGACAGGGGGAATCAACCGCCTTCCGAAAGGGGATGCGGCTCGATTAAAGAGACAGTTATTTCACTTGCAAACATATTTGGGCGGGATTAAATATATGACAGGGTTACCCGATATTGTAATAATCGTTGATCAGCAAGAAGAATATATGGCTCTTCAAGAATGTATCACTTTGGGAATTCCAACAATTTGTTTAATTGATACAAACTGTGACCCGGATCTCACAGATATTTCGATTCCAGCGAATGATGACGCTATAGCCTCAATCCGCTTAATTCTTAACAAATTAGTATTTGCGATTTGTGAAGGGCGTTCTAGCTATATACGAAATCCCTGATTAATAATAAGATAAATAAATTCTTTTTTGAATTCCATAGATTGACGAAATCCATTACTATTTCGGAATCTCATAAAAGAGATAAAAAACTGGGGATATTATGTGATTAGTTGGTATATAAAATATAAAATATACAATTCAAGTGAGCAAGTAGAAAAAAAGACGGTTGAATCAAAATAATTTCTTGTAAAGTTTTCTTTCTTTCAGAGGACAATATGAATGTTCTATCATATTCCATTAACACATTAAAGGGGTTATATGAAATATCCGGGGTGGAAGTAGGCCAGCATTTCTATTTGAAAATAGGCGGTTTCCAAGTCCATGCCCAAGTACTTATTACTTCTTGGGTTGTAATTCTTATCTTATTAGGTTCAGCCATTGTAACTGTTCGGAATCCACAAACCATTCCTACTGACGGTCAGAATTTCTTCGAATATATCCTTGAATTTATTCGAGATGTGAGCAAAACCCAGATTGGAGAGGAATATGGTCCATGGGTTCCCTTTATTGGAACTTTGTTTCTATTTATTTTTGTTTCTAATTGGTCAGGGGCGCTTTTACCTTGGAAAATCATAGAGTTACCTCATGGGGAGTTAGCCGCACCCACGAATGATATAAATACTACCGTTGCTTTAGCTTTACTTACGTCAATAGCATATTTTTATGCGGGCCTTAGCAAAAAAGGATTAGGTTATTTCGGTAAATATATACAACCAACTCCAATCCTTTTACCTATTAACATTTTAGAAGATTTCACAAAACCTTTATCACTTAGCTTTCGACTTTTTGGAAATATATTAGCGGATGAATTAGTAGTTGTTGTTCTTGTTTCTTTAGTACCTTTAGTGGTTCCTATACCTGTCATGTTCCTTGGATTATTTACAAGTGGTATTCAAGCTCTTATTTTTGCAACTTTAGCTGCGGCTTATATAGGTGAATCCATGGAGGGCCACCATTGACTAAGTTTCGAAATAGTCTTTTTTAGCTTAGTGCAAGGTAATCTATGCCTTGCTCGAGATAATCTTCTTCGTGAACAGAAATATACACATAAATAGACAAAAAAGTATATAAGATCTAGAAGAATAGTAAAAAAGATTACGATATTAGGGAATTGTAAAAAAAATTAGGTTCTATAAAGCGATTCCCATTTCAGTCGGTTTTATTCAATTCAAAGATTGACCAAAAGAAAATATTAATTAAAGAATAAATTACATGAACTTAGATCAACCAAAGACTTCTATTTCTATGCAATGATTTAGACTAATAAATTCGCTCATTTAGATTGATTGTATCCATGTGGGATAATGCTAAATTATAAATTCAATAAAAAGAGGATAAGAGTTTACAAAAAATGAGATTCAAGAGAAAATGGTTTTGTTAGAAGAGTGGGATCAAACTAGGTATATGTAATATATATAATCGCTATAAGCCAACTTTCCTTGATAAATGTTTCGA